CATTCTTCTTCCCCCACGACAGCTCTCCCTTCCGATCTCCACATCCCGTCCAAAAAACCTCCTCAGGTTCGAGCTTCTCCCTGTCCGTCTCCCAGGTCGAATACACACAACAGACGATCTCCCTCGTCTCTCCGACTACGCAAATCAAGCTCCATTTGTGTACGCAACACTGCTCCTATTCGCGTGCGCCTCCTGTCATCCCACTGCAGATCGAGCGTCTCCGTCACCCCCTCAGGTAGCCAGCCGCACACCGCATCTCTCCTCTTCCCAACCCGACCACACGAGCTCCGATTTCCGTAGATGCTCCGATCGGCTGCTTCGTCTCCTCCCTGTACCGAGCCTCCCCATCCCGTCCAACCAAACAAAGTCCATCGCAACTCCTCTCCAAGCTGCGTGGAACTCTATCCCAGCTCCACTACTTGAGCTCACTTCACCGACTGTCCGTCCACCTCGCCCTCCTGATCCCGTCCGCAGCTCCTCTTCCTCCAATCGCCTGCAACCAAGACTCCCTCTCCTGATCTCCACCTCCGAGCACCCATCCCCACTGCTCCAATCTCCGGCCCGCTGCCAACTTCTCAGCCCAATCTCCCCAGCTCCGAACCCCTCAACCCAGCAGCCTGCTCCGTCCAGCTCGCCCTATAGCCACCATCTCCGCCCCGTTCCGTCCAAAACCCCGCCATCTAAAACCTCTCTATTCCCCATTTTCAAGCAGGCGACGAGGAGATAAGTTTTTGCTAGGTCGCAGGAGGCTCATGGCGACATCAAGAGACGTCCAAGAAATCATCTCCAAGCTCTCCTCAGAAAAACCTAAATCCCGCGACGAAGGAATACGGCTCCTTAATAGTTGGCTTGAAGGTGAGAGGTCCTTTAGCTTATGCCGGGTACTCGCGAAGAACACCGCAAGGATCGGACCTGATGGAGTTCCTCATGAAGAGTCGTGGCCATTTTTACTCACCCTGCTCACCAAGTGCATCGCGTTGGAGATATCAGCAAGCAAGAAGCGCCATCCAAAATTGCTACTGGCAAAGACCTTACGAATAGCTATTCAGTGTGCTGAAGATCACAAGCTATAAGATGAAGTACAGTGGTATCTTACGACACTTGCTGTCTGTAAATGAATACCGTAATCAGATGAGGAGTCGCATTTATTCCAATCTTCTATTGTTATACATGAATAAGGTGGTATCAACTGTTAGCATGAAAGGTTCTGTACCTTCCAGCTCCAAGGAAGAAGCATTTCGCTTTGCTCTAACGCTTCACGTTCTTTTGGAAAACCCGCCTGGTGATTTTCCAGATAATATCAGGGAGAATATTGTTGCAGGTTTTGTTGAGATGTTCTCTTCCTTAAGAGATGAAGGAAAGTACTCACGCAAGCTCATGGAATGCATTAACACATACCTGATAAAAGATGGTCCTAATCTTGGAGAACTTGCAACAAACATCCATTCTGCTGTACAGGAGTTTCTTTTTCGATTTTGGCTTACGACTCATGACCGAGGGTTGAAGGCCTTTTTCATTCTTTATGCTAGTGTACAATTGAAGCTTAGTAGAAAGACTTCAGAAGAGGTTTCATTGGTGGAACAACTTCTTGATGTGGTTACATGCTTTTTAAGGTAGTTGCACGCTTCTCAAGAAAGGCGCATGCTTCTCGAGGCATCGTGCTGAAATTTGAAAATTATGTTGTGATGTGTGCATGAGTTGAAAATATCCATATTTTCTTATTTGCACAAATAGAAGATATTAAGACGCGCAATATTTCATTTTTGAGTTCTAAAAGAACACCTTCCACCTTTTGTCTGCATACGTGTATGTATTACAAATTCGGTGATGTAAAAGATGTAAAAGGCAAGTTGGAATCTTTCAAGTACATTACGAGGTGACCCTTTTGTCTTTTTATGGTTGAATTTTTGTGTGGTGGACCCACAAGAAATCACTCTTTTCCATCTATAAAGAAGAGCACATATTAATGAATTTTACATGAACTTTCATTTGATCAATAGTGTAGGTCTTGAGAATTATGAGTGTACAAGAGCAAGATTTAGTTTGTGCTCATAGCAGGTTTCAAGTTTGCAGCAAGTCCCCTATTAAGTCCTTGTATTTGTGTTCAATTTTTGTTTAGCATTGTTTATATGACATTTAGGATGCTTCAAATTTGTTTTTCACATGCATCTTGTTCAATAATTGTATCGTATTGAAGTACAAATGGGCTCTTTTGATTGTTCCATGTCAACCTATCAGTGTCTCCCCAACATATGGGCATCTACGAGAACTCTAGGTCTGCCCACCACATGAAAAAAAACATATATAATCGATGTCATAAGACACCACTATAAGAGGGTCTTCTATCTCACCACACTAGGAAATGTGTTTATGATACCTGTGTACCTATTGAAAATCTTGTGAACGAGCAACATTCAAGTGATTTCAATCGTGGTTGATGTGTTTCGAACCCGATTTTCATGATGTCGAGTTTGTAGTACGTCCTTTTCTCATCATATGG